ATAGGAATTTTTATTCGATAAACCAAAAAGAACAAAGAATGAAATAATTGGAATCACTAATGCATACATTGTTGTATTAGATCGAAATCTGAAGGTTCTTTCTTGACCTAACTAAAAAGATGCGCATTTCTAATATATATATGAAAAATACAAAATAGAACTTCTAAAGCAAAAGAAAATAGAAATTAATAGTCTTAGAATATAGTTGAACCAAAACACCTATTTTTTTGAGTGATCATGTGATAACTTTTTGTTCTCATTCATTCAAGATATTTAAGATATTATATGAGTGAACTCATTACGGAATCTAATTAGTTAAAATGAAAGTAAAAGTTTTATAAGATTAATGTTCGCTCTAAAATATATAGATTCGATCCAATAAAACAAATGATAAAAATAGGAATAATTTTCTAATTTGATTCCATAATGATTGGAAAAGAGTTAGTCTTATTTTAAAACGAAATTACACTACCCAGTTCTTATTATTCGTTTATAAGTTGAATTGAAAAATGATCCAAGAATGCATTTGCTGATTGCAAACGCGGTATGGGTAGATGTTACAGATGATGAATCAATTTTTTTATATAGTTGTGACTTTATCCTTGTTAGTGCTGTCTATAATGATAGATGACTCAAAAACTTTCAATTGGTTTTTTTCTCCTATTTTGCAAAAAAGGAAACTCAGGTAAGTGCTTTTTTATAAACATATGTATAAAAAGACCATATTTCATTTAGCTCCTTGATGCCTACCATAACTAGTTATTTCGGTTTTCTACTAACGGCTTTAACTATAACCTCAGCTCTATTTATTGGTCTGAGCAAGATACGACTTATTTGAAATTAATTGCACAAAATCTTTCTGCGAACTTCTGTGTATTTTTACCCCGTTAATTGCCAATTCTTGGTCATTGAGATTCATGGTAATTCGGATTAATATTTAGGTATAGATATTACCTCTTTTTTCTCCTTTCAAACAAATTGAAATGATTGAAGTTTTTCTATTTGGAATTGTGTTAGGTCTAATTCCTATTACTTTGGCTGGATTATTTGTAACTGCCTATTTACAATACAGGCGTGGCGATCAGTTAGACCTTTGATTAATTAATATCTCTTTTTTTGATTGACCTCCTCCTTTCTTTAATATCTAGGAGGTCAAATAAAGATTGCTGTTCCAGTTAGTGTTTCAGTCAAATTCCATCGAAGAAGATACAAATCACGCTCTGTAGGATTTGAACCTACGACATCGGGTTTTGGAGACCCACGTTCTACCGAACTGAACTAAGAGCGCTTTCTTCTCATAAAAGAAAAGACTGTAAAGAAAAGGATTGGCCCCAATACATCTTGTATGCATACACATATAGTATCATCATAAGAATAAAAGATTCTATATGATATGTCCAACGTGAATTGATCTCAAAAAATCCCTCGTTACTGCTCAAAGGAGCAGTAATAGGTAGGGATGACAGGATTTGAACCCGTGACATTTTGTACCCAAAACAAACGCGCTACCAAGCTGCGCTACATCCCTTCCATTGGTCTACAGTGTCATTGTAGAGAATTCCTGTCTTGTTTTCCACATCGTTATTGCCTCTATTAAAATCTAGAATTTTTATGTCCATTTCGCCTTTTTGGTCTCATTTAACATATAATAATAGTAAAATACTTCTGGAACCCCTAGGAAAAATAAACGAGTCTTTTTGGGGAATAGTGGGGAAGAAAAGGACGTTTTTTCTGTATTTAACAAAAAGGAAATCTTATTTACTGGATGATTGTACATTTCAATATGTATTATCTTATGTATGTATTACTATAAAAGGAGGTTTTTCAATGCGAGATCTAAAAACATATCTTTCCGTGGCACCGGTACTAAGTACTCTATGGTTCGGTTCTTTGGCAGGTTTATTGATAGAGATTAATCGTTTTTTCCCGGATGCGTTGACGTTCCCCTTTTTTTCATTCTAGTTATTGACGTGGGAAGGAATAAAGAAGATTAGAGATACAATTAAATAAAGCCCCTTCTTTTCTCTTTTTTCCCTAGAAAAAGGGAGGAAAGAGAAAGAATATTATATTCAACAGCTGTGAGAGTCGGGTTCAGGTTGGAATTAAATTAATATGAATTTCTATGTATTAAATTTCTATGGAAGTCGAATACAAACTCTGGTTCTAGGGAAAGCGTATTCTAGACGATAATTATATGAAATACTGTACTGTTGAAATATAGTTTAGAAATCTTTCTATCGTATTTCCTATATTGATTGTAATGAAATCTTGCATAAGAGGATAGCTAGTTACAAATTTTTTCCTTCCTTTCTTCTTTTTCGTTTCGAATTGAAAAAGGAAGAGTTGAGTAAATGAAAAATCCAAAGGAGGTTCATGGCTAAGGGTAAAGATGTGCGAATACCGGTTCTTTTGGAATGTACCGCTTGTGTTCGAAACGGTGTTAATAAGGAATCAACGGGGATTTCCAGATATATTACTCAAAAGAACCGGCACAATACGCCTAATCGATTGGAGTTGCTAAAATTCTGTCCATATTGTAACAAACATACGATTCATGGGGAGATAAAGAAATAGATCGAACGAACCGAGCACCGGCGCCCTTATCTTTCTTACAAGGAAAGGGCAAAAATGACATTATATATATAACATATTTAACATAGTTAAAGATAATTATAAACAAACCAAATCCTATTTATTTATTCTAATAAAAGATACGGTTGAAATAGGATTTTAGGGATAAGAAATAAACTAACCAAACCATGGAAAAATCTAAGCGAACTTTTCTTAAATCCAAGCGATCTTTTCGTAGGCGTTTGCCCCCGATCCAATCGGGGGATCGAATTGATTATAAAAACATGAGTTTAATTAGTCGATTTATTAGTGAACAGGGAAAAATATTATCTAGACGAGTGAATAGATTGACCTTGAAACAACAACGATTAATTACTATTGCTATAAAACAAGCTCGTATTTTATCTTTGTTACCTTTTCTTAATAATGAGAAACAATTTGAAAGAACCGAGTCGACCACCAGAACTCCCAGTCTTAGAGCCAGAAAAAGATAGGTTTACTCTTTCTTCACTTGAATTCAAATGCCCATCCGAACTCAAACGCGGATTTCTTTTTTGTTGGAAAAATCCAAGAATCCGGATTGAAGTCTCGTGTCGTAAGAAAAAAAAAAAGAATAATCTGGGAAGAATAAAATTTTTTATTGAACGTGTTGATTCATATTTATTTTGACTACTTTCTGATATTTTATCATATTCTAATTCTATTCATTTTTATTCGATCTTCCCGGAGTTCATTCTCCGGGCAACTCCGTTTAACCGGTGGATTCTTTCCAACCTACTTCTTTTATGATCTCATTGGAAATCATATAAAGACAATTCCTATTTGATATAGCTATTTGTGCAAGTATTTTACGATTAAGAAGCAACTGTCTCTTGTACAGATCATTTATTAATCTACTATAACTATAGCATACCCCCCTTTCACGAATTGCTGCATTTATTCGAGTGATCCACAAACGACGAAAGTTTATTTTTTGCCTATCCCTATCCCGATGAGCCGAAACCAAAGCTCTTATTTTTTGTTGAGTAATAGTTCGAGTAAGTCTTGAATGAGCCCCCCGAAAGCTTGATGCAAATAAACGAATTTTTGTTCTACGTCTCCGAGCGATATATCCCCGTCTAATTCTGGTCATTGAATAAATGAAACTTTAACGAATAACTAATAGATTTCCTTTCTTTCAGTTATTCTTTTGCCCCTTTCCTAGTATATTAATAACAAAACGGATTTTTCCAATGTATAAACTAAAAATTCCAATGGCTTTCGCTACTATAACCTTCCCAACCACGATTTTTTATTTTTTTATAGGCATTTCACCTCGAAATACGAAATTGTACTATACTAGGTTAAAAAAAATAGCAATGATAACTAAATAGTGGATTCCATCGTTTCTATGGTTACTTCTTAAACGGTGAGGTCTTCTCTATACACCGGAGCCCTTACTTCATTTAATCAATGTTATTGCTAACTTGTATAGTTCACATTCTTCGGCTCTACCCATGAATTATCCAGTAATAGGTCTTTCACAACGAGCTCTACCTATACAGTAACGGTATTTAATTATGAAAGTTGGCTGGGTAGCTGACCCTGTTAGTCCGTTCTTGCAAGAGGGGTCTATGTTACTAAGATTTCCTCCGCTTAATGGATAACCATTTGCTACCAATGGAGAATTACTTCTCATCTTGAATTGAGGTGAGTGGTTTTACACCAATAGAAACCATAAATTTCATACACAATAAAAGGGATATGACCCCATTTTCTTATTTTTAGATAGTAAATGTAGTTTGTTTTTCCGTTCTATCCTATTTGATCATTGATATTCGAACATTGTTCTCTTTCCTTTGTTCTAGTTTATGATCTGAACGAGTCGCACATACACCCTAGTACATGTTCCTCGACGCTGAGGGCATCCCCGAAGCGCGGGGGATTTTGTGACATTTCTGATTGGCTGTCTTGTATTTCTAATAAGTTGTTTAATCGTTGGCATGTTGAATCATATACATAATGGGCTGGTTTAGATCGATCCTAACCGTATGATTATGAATGACTTTTATTCAATAGAATAGAATCGATAGATCAATAGAATCATCAATCAATAGATAGTAAATAAATAAAAGTCATAGAATATTAAACGCGGCAGGGTTCATTTTAAATCACGAATTGACGCGAAATTCAGGCTATTTATTGTCATTCAACCGCTACAAGATCAACAATTCCATAAGCTTGGGCCTCTGTTGCTGACATAAAAATATCTCTTTCCATGTCTTCGGATACAACCCAGAAGGGTTTCCCCGTTCTTTGTACATAAACCCTTGTCAGGGTTTCACGTAGTTTCAGCAGTTCTCCCACTTCCAGGATGAATTCTCCCGTTGCTACTTCAGAAAAAGAACCAGCGGGTTGATGGATCATTACCCTGATGATATAAGATAAAA